GGCAAGGGGGGGGTATTCCCTATCTTTTGTAGGGGATACCCCCCCCGGCTGGTTAGGGAAAAGCAAAGACAACGGGCGGGGCGGTATTCTCTTTTGTAGGGGATACCCCCCGTTAGGCAAGGGCAAGGGGGGGGTATTCCCTATCTTTTGTAGGGGATACCCCCCCCGGCTGGTTAGGGAAAAGCAAAGACAACGGGCGGGGCGGTATTCTCTTTTGTAGGGGATACCCCCCGTTAGGCAAGGGCAAGGGGGGGGTATTCCCTATCTTTTGTAGGGGATACCCCCCGTTAGGCAAGGGCAAGGGGGGGGTATTCCCTATCTTTTGTAGGGGATACCCCCCGTTAGGCAAGGGCAAGGGTTAGGCAAGGGCAAGGGGGGGGTATTCCCTATCTTTTGTAGGGGATACCCCCCCCCGGTTGGTTAGGGAAAAACAAAGACAACGAACGGGGGGGGTATTTATTCTCTTAGGGGGTACCCCCCCCCCGGTTGGTTAGGCAAAGACAAGGATACGGGGGGGGTATTTATTCTCTTAGGGGGTACCCCCCCCCCGGTTGGTTAGGCAAAGACAAGGATACGGGGCGGTATTCTCTTTTGTAGGGGATACCCCCCCGGTTGGTTAGGCAAAGACAAGGATACGGGGGTATCCGATTCTCTATTTTGTGTATGGTATATTTAGAGAATCAGCAACCCCCGCCCCCCCGGTAAAAGATCGCTTCTCCCGGGGGTTTCCCCCCGGAAAAATACTACTTTTACCGGGGGTTTCTCCCCGGCATCCATCCGAGGGGGGTTTCCGATATCGTCCGTCGGGTACGGCCGACTCCTTTCCCTCTTACTTACTTTTTGGGGCGTTTCAACTAACTAATGTAACCTTTTGGAATATGTATGAAGTATTAATAATCTATTCATTTTGCACGAGAGGAGACACAATATGAAAAAAAAAAGAAAACATAATGAAATTCTTTATTTTAAAAACTATCTATCCATCTACCTAAAAAATAGATGGGGTATATTGCGCGATAACTAAATAAATAACTTACGTATGTGTCATGATCTCGACTATTAATGAATATGTATATCGATCCATATTGGTTAATTTCTAGAATGGATACTCGTCAAAAAATTAATCATGTGCCAGGAACCAGATTTGAACTGGTGACACGAGGATTTTCAGTCCTCTGCTCTACCAGCTGAGCTATCCCGACCATTCCCCCTTCTGGCGCAACATCTACTCATTTTAATAGAGAACTCGGGTCTATGTCAATTAAAGGGACGAAAAGTCTTACAAAGTCTTATCTAGGTGCCGTAATTTCTTTGGTCTTCAAAAAGAAGGACTTTGTTTCCTTTGTCTCTAAGTTTATTTAAGTAAGTTTTAGTACGCGTAATGATATTGATTGTGAATCACTCAAATGATTATTCCTTGCTCAAAGATATTCATTTGTACGTATATCACAAGACTTGTGATAGGGGAAAAGCATTTACGTACGGAGCCTTTAGCCCTTTTGAAATTGAAAACAAAAAAATGAGGAGCATAGCCACCTTCAAACTGTTAATAAAAAAAGGATAACTAGTTAGGGAGTGAAATAAAATAAGCTCTTGGGGATAGAGGGACTTGAACCCTCACGATTTTTAAAGTCGACGGATTTTCCTCTTACTATAAATTTCATTGTTGTCAGTATTGACATGTAGAACGGGACTCTATCTTCATTCTCGTCCGATTAATCAGTTCTTCAAAAGATCTATCAGACTATGGAGTAAATGAATATTTGATTCTTTTTTCAACTTGGAATCGATTCATAACCCAACAATTCTTCCATTTTTTCATATAAATTTTTTCATTTCATATAATAAAATTTTTATTTAGATAGAAATATCTATTTTATAATATATATTTCATATTCATATTATATAAAATATAATTCAGATTATCAGATTATATATATATATATATATAAATAAATACGGAGGATTCGGGTTGTCATTAATCATTTGATATAGTTCACTACGTATATGCTTTACCCTTTTTTTTATTGAAGTTTTGACGGAAGAATTATTATAAGAACACAGCACAGTCAACCCCATTTGTTAGAACAACTTCCTTTGAGTCTCTGCACCTTTCCTTTTTTTTTTCTTTTTTTTTTTGAAAAAAGGAGTTGGCTCAGGATTGCCCCATTTTTATTAATTCCGGGGTTTCTCTGAATTTGAAAGTTTTCACTTAGTAGGTTTCCATACTAAGGCTCAAGCCAATTAAGTCCGTAGCGTCTACCGATTTCGCCATATCCCCCTTTCTTTTTTTTTTAATTAGGATCTCAGTGGAATGTCTTTCCCCCCCTCTTTTTTTTTCTTTTATGTCGGAACCGCCGAATTCATTAGATTTGATACGGATTACTATACCGATTACTAGATCGAAAGGTGTTTCCTCCTTTTTTCTTTTTTGTCTAACTTATTTCATCTCTATCGAAAGCCTATATTTTTTTTTGATTTGGTCTAATTAGAAATGATTCTATCATTTCTGTAGCTGCAATTCAATATGGATGGATATATACCATATATATCCTCTTATCCTTTTATTTTCCCGTGCAATTTTTAATACTCAAGGGTTCGATTCTTTGTTTTTCATCGTAGTCTCTGAATGAAAGCAAAAGAATATCTTATATCTTATTATGTTATTATGATCTATCTGGATTTCATCTTTATCGATTCTAAATTCTTAGAATTCGAATTTTTTTTTTTTATAAAAGAATAAAAAAAAATAGTTAATAATATTTAATAGCTAAGCCTAGACTAAGGTATAGTTTGTCGAATTCCTATGTATGTAGAATTTCTGTGAGCCCGCTTAGCTCAGAGGTTAGAGCATCGCACTTGTAATGCGATGGTCATCGGTTCGACTCCGATAGCCGGCTTTTCTCTATTTTTTTTTTTTATTTATTTGTTCGATTTATTTTACATGATGAATAATTTTTTGAAATCAAAGAACAAACAATAAGGTCCCCTTTCTTTTCTTATTCATATGAATAAAAGGAAAAGAAAGAGTCTTTTTCCTGATTTGGTGTGCGGAGATTTAACCCTCTCTTTTCCTTTTATTTTACTTACATATTTATACAATAATAATACAAAATTAAATATATAATAAAAAGCGTATAGGATATTTATACAATAATAATTCATTTCATTATTTATTATTTATTGTAATACAATACTTCACTTCAGGGGATTTCACTTCATTTATCATTTAGTTCAGTTTTAATTTCGATTTCTTTTGTAAAATTAAATATAAAAAAAAAGAAAATAAATAAAGAAAAAAGAAAGGAGTCTTTATGTCGCGTTACCGAGGTCCTCGTTTCAAAAAAATACGCCGTCTAGGGGCTTTGCCTGGATTAACTAACAAAAGGCCTAGAGACGAAACTCGTCTTAGAAAACAATCACGTTCCGGGAAAAGATCTCAATATCGTATTCGTCTAGAAGAAAAACAAAAATTGCGTTTTCATTATGGTATTACAGAACGACAATTACTTAATTACGTGCGTATCGCCAGAAAATCCAAAGGGTCAACAGGTCAGGTTTTACTACAATTACTTGAAATGCGTTTGGATAATATCCTTTTTCGGTTGGGTATGGCTCCGACTATTCCGGCAGCCCGCCAATTAGTTAACCATAGACATATTTTAGTTAATGGTCGTATAGTAGATATACCAAGTTATCGTTGCAAACCCCAAGATACTATTATGGCGAGGGATGAACAAAAATCCAGAACTCTAATTAAAAATTATCTTGATTCATCTCCCCGTGAGAAATTGCCCAAACATTTGACCCTTCACCCATTCCCATATAAAGGATTAGTCAATCAAATAATAGACAGTAAGTGGGTCGGTTTAAAAATAAATGAAATGCTAGTGGTAGAATATTATTCCCGTCAGACTTAACCCTAAATAAAATACAAAGCAAAGAGTTCGGACAATTTGGCTCCTTTCTTTTGCCAAAGTAAATTGACTTAAGGTTTAAAGTCAGGGGTTTGGTCCGGATTTTCTCCGACTCATATATCCTACCCCTCCCTGGATTTTTACTATTCATGTATCATAGATCGGCAGAAAGATTTTCATTCCTTGCCCGTACTTTACTTTACTTTACTTTACTTTACTTTACTTTACTTTACTTTACTTTACTTTACTTTACTTTACTTTACTTTACTTTACTTTACTTTACTTTACTTTACTTTACTTTACTTTACTTTACTTTACTTTACTTTACTTTACTTTACCAGTATTTTACGTACCGCAGCAATGAAAAGTCAAATATATATTAAAATATAAATAAAAGAAGGACCTAACTGTTATGTTCTACTACTAAATTAAATGGTATTTCTTGTTGTTTGATTTGTTACAGTTAGGAATGTTGGCGAATTAGGCGAAAGTATGGAAAGAGAGGGATTCGAACCCTCGGTAAACAAAAGCCTACATAGCAGTTCCAATGCTACGCCTTAAACCACTCGGCCATCTCTCCTACACAATGATTATGACTCAGAAACCGAAGAAATAGCGAGACATTACTATAATAAATTCATATTTATATGAATACTTTCGATTTTTGTTTCGATAGGGATGACCAGCCCAAATAGACCGGATTAAATCAATGAATTTGAACGAATCAACTGATTGATTGATGGGTTTATGTTTTTTAGACCGTGTATGATTAATGGATACTCTTCACCCATGGTTCTATTTCGATTTAAACTACAATTCCATAAAAATTCGAAAATTCCTTTCTAGTTTTAAAGTTCTCGCTAGCAAATCCTTTATCTCATCGATCTATTACAAATTCATGAATCATCCCGGGGATGTTTCTATTTGGTTGTATAGTGTATACTCGCTATGGACACAAGAAAAATAAACAGTTATTCTATTGATTTCCATCATAGAATGATTATTCGATTCTTTTTCCTTTACTCTTCTTTAGATCATAATTCAATCAAAATGATTTTTGACCTAATCGAAAAATTCCTTGATTCTTACGCTTCGATGAAATTGGAATAGTTCCTATAATACTACATTTGTTTTGTATGAATTCGAACAGGATTCAACTATTTTATTTCTTATTGATTCTTGTTATTGATTTTTGAAAAAGGAGCAATTTGAGTATTTGGAATAATTGGAATAAAAAAAAAATTTAAACATTAAAAAAATTTTTTAAGTAGTAGGAGAAGGTTCATTAAATTTATTTTGTTTGGAAATGAATCTGCTTTTATGTTATTTCGTACTGTAAAAATCCTTTGTTTGTGGAATCATTTTCCCCCAAAGAAAGGGTAATGAGAAGAATTATAGAATGGATTGATACCTATGCCCAGATCGCGTATAAATGGAAATTTTATTGATAAGACCTTTTCAATTGTGGCCAATATCTTATTACGAATAATTCCGACAACTTCAGGAGAAAAAGAGGCATTTACTTATTACAGAGATGGTGTGATTTGATTCTTTTTTTTTTTTTAATTCAATTTTACTGCTTCTAGTTTTACGAAAAAGGCATACGATTTGAGATAGAAAGAAAAAATATTCTTATTCTATATTATTGAAATAAACTTCTATATTATTGAAATAAACCTACGCTTGTTGAAGGTGAAGTTTAGAAATAGAACAATTCCTTCTGTCGTGTATCCTCGATTGATGCAGCCTCAAATACTATGCTTCGGTTATCGATTTTAGTATTGAGCGAAAGGTTACACCTATGTGTTCTGTATTACGGGTCAATCCTACTTCCCGGTAATATAGTATCAATAGGCGGCATAGGGGAAGAAGCACTACACCTAGCAATCGACAACACAAAAGCTTTGTTAAAAATTACTTACCTACTCCCCTTTCGTATCTGGATTGGGACTAACAAAAATGGTTGGGACAACAAATACCCATCTCGTTCGTACTTTGGTTATCCATATAACCATCGAAGACTGTTGAAGTGACTATTTCCTGGGAATTAGGAGGCGTTGAGGACAAAGGAATTGCTGGAGTTATCCTTTCTATTTAGTATCAAGACGTTTGATGTTAGTAAAAGCTCTTTCGAAAGAAGGTTGGCTAGATATTTTTTGTAAAAACGCTAGCCCCGCTCAGTCCATAATGAAAAGATTGCACCCCTTTTTGATTCCATGTGTTTCTTATTCTCATTATGCATATTAAAGGAGGAGCCGTATGAGATGCAAATTTCACGTACGGTTCTGGAACGGAGATTCTTTGAATCGAATGACGACCGTAACGGATGTCAGCTCAATCCGAAGGAAATTATGCGGAAGCTTTACAGAATTATTATGAAGCTATGCGACTAGAAATCGATCCCTACGATCGAAGTTATATACTCTACAATATAGGCCTTATCCACACAAGTAATGGAGAACATACAAAAGCTTTAGAATATTATTTTAGGGCACTAGAACGAAACCCATTCTTACCCCAAGCTTTTAATAATATGGCGGTGATCTGTCATTACGTGCGACTATCTCCACTATAGAAAGAAAAAGGAAGACCAAATCTGCTAGTAAATACTAAAAAAGGGCTCGCTACATCTGCATCGTCCAAAACGACGATTTTTATGAGCTGTAGCAAAGAAAGAAACTTCATATAAGTCAAAATATGAAGAAATAAGATATGCCTATATACCCTTTTTTAATGTCTATGGATAAAAAAATCGAGAATTGATAGAGAGGAAGCACCGTAAAGATCTAGTAACGAGGTTTTGGGACAATACATTAATAAAAGAACTGCTTACTTATGCCTATATATAAGATAGATAGAAGTTAGGAATTAACTTATGTAATAGAGTCGGTCCACTAAGGTATTGAGCGGCGGTGTAGGATCAGATCCCAAGGATAGTAAGTCTTTTCTTTCTTACTTATGGAAAGCCTTTTTCAAAGATTCTATATAAGTTTAGATATGAAAAAATTTCTATATGAAACCGAGATAGTTACCTTGCGGAAAATACTAACGATAGGAGTAAATACCTATGTATGCTTTATTCTTCCGCAGGTGGGAGAAAAGATAAAACTGATTATTAATCAAAATGAAAGTTTGAAACTCATGCGATTAACCTCTTTTGGTTACCCCGAAGAGTGGGATAGATCCATAAGAAATCTCATTCCGTTTTTCCCTTCGATTTGATAGGTAAAAAAGGACACCAAAAGAATTGGCTGCGGAGCCGTATGAGGTAGGAAACTCTCAAGTACGGTTCTAAGGAAAGGAATTGACCCACCTATTCCGACCGGGGAGAACAGGCCATTCAACAGGGAGATTCTGAAATTGCGGAGGCTTGGTTCGATCAAGCCGCTGAGTATTGGAAACAGGCGATAACGCTTACTCCCGAGAATTATATTGAAGCACAAAATTGGTTGAGGATCACGGGGCGTTTCGAATAAAAAAATAAAAGTTTTTATTATTTCGAATTTTTTTATTTGTTAGAATTAATCTTGGTCCATTAGGTAAATAAAATGAAATCATTCTTTTGTGAAGAACCAATCAAAGA